ACATATTCATACCTAAGGATTTTCCACAAAGTGGTGACGAAACGTATAACTTGTACAAATACTTTCATTTTCCAATTCGATCCGATCCATTCGTTCGTAGAGCTTTTTATTCGATCGCAGACATTTCTGGAACACCTCTAACAGAGGGAGAAATAGTCCATTTTGAAAGAACTTATTGTCAACCTCTTTCAGATCTGAATCTATCTGATTCAGAAGGGAAGAACTTGCATCAGTATCTCAATTTCAATTCAAACATGAGTTTGATTCACACTCCATGTTCTGAGAAAGATTTACCATCCGAAAATAGGAAAAAACGGAGTCTTTGTCTAAAGAAATGCGTTGAGAAAGGGCAGATGTATAGAACCTTTCAACGAGATAGTGCTTTTTCAACTCTCTCAAAATGGAATCTATTCCAAACATATATGCCATGGTTCCTTACTTCGGCAGGGTACAAATATCTAAATTTTTTATTTTTAGATACTTTTTCAGACCTATTGTCGATACTAAGTAACAGTCAAAAATTTGTATCCATTTTTCATGATATTATGTATGGATCAGATATATCATGGCGAATTCTTCAGAAAAAAGGGTGTCTTCCACAATGGAATCTGATAAGCGAAATTTCGAGAAAGTGTTTACATAATTTTCTTATGTTCGAAGAAATGATTCATCGAAATAATGAGTCACCATTGATATCGACACATCTGAGATTGCCAAATGTTCATGAGTTCCTCTATTCAATCCTTTTCCTTCTTCTTGTTGTTGGATATCTCGTTCGTACACATCTTCTCTTTGTTTCCCGAGCCTCTAGTGAGTTACAGACAGAGTTTGAAAAGGTCAAATCTTTGATGATTCCACCATACATGATTGAGTTGCGAAAACTTCTGGATAGGTATCCTACATCTGAACTGAATTCTTTCTGGTTAAAGAATCTCTTTCTAGTTGCTCTGGAACAATTAGGAGATTCTCTAGAAGAAATCAGGGGTTCTGTTTCTGGCGGCAACATGCTATTGGGTGGTGATCCCGCTTATGGGGTCAAATCAATCCGTTCTAAGAAGAAATATTTGAATATCAATCTCATCGATCTCATAAGTATCATACCAAATCCCACCAATCGAATCACTTTTTCGAGAAATACGAGACATCTAAGTCATACAAGTAAAGAGATCTATTCATTGATAAGAAAAAGAAAAAACGTGAACAGTGATTGGATTGATGATAAAATGGAATCCTGGGTTGCGAACAGTGATTCGATTGATGATGAAGAAAGAGAATTTTTGGTTCAGTTCTCCACCTTAACGACAGAAAAAGGGATTGATCAAATTCTATTGAGTCTGACTCATAGTGATTATTTATCTAGTGATCATTTATCAAAGAACGACTCTGGTTATCAAATGATTGAACACCCGGGAGCAATTTACTTAGGATATTTAGTTGACATTCATAAAAAGTGTCTAATGAATTATGAGTTCAATACATCCTGTTTAGCAGAAAGACGGATATTCCTTGCTCATTATCAGACAATCACTTATTCACAAACCTCGTGTGGGGCTAATAGTTTGCATTTCCCGTCTCATGAAAAACCCTTTTCGCTCCGCTTAGCCCTATCCCCCTCTAGGGGTATTTTAGTGATAGGTTCTATAGGAACTGGACGCTCCTATTTGGTCAAATACCTAGCGACAAACTCCTATGTTCCTTTGGTATTTCTGAACAAGTTCCTGGATAACAAGCCTAAAGGTTTTCTTATTGATGATATCGATATTGATGATAGTGACAATATTGATGATAGTGACGAGATTGATGCTAGTGACGATATCGATCTTGACCTCGATACGGAGCTGGAGCTGCTAACTCTGATGAATGCGCTAACTATGGATATGATGCCGGAAATAGACCGATTTTCTATCACCCTTCAATTCGAATTAGCAAAAGCAATGTCTCCTTGCATAATATGGATTCCAAACATTCATGATCTGGATGTGAATGAGTCGAATTACTTATCCCTCGGTCTATTAGTGAACTATCTATCCAGGGATTGTGAAAGATGTTCCACTAGAAATATTCTTGTTATTGCTTCGACTCATATTCCCCAAAAAGTGGATCCCGCTCTAATAGTTCCGAATAAATTAAATACATGCATTAAGATACGAAGGCTTCTTATTCCACAACAACGAAAGCACTTTTTCAATCTTTCATATACTAAGGGATTTCACTTGGAAAAGAAAATGTTCCATACTAATGAATTCGGGTCCATAACCATGGGTTCCAATGCACGAGATCTTGTAGCACTTACCAATGAGGCCCTAGCGATTAGTATTACACAGAAGAAATCAATTATAGACACTAATACAATTAGATCCGCTCTTCATAGACAAACTTGGGATTTGCGATCCCGGGTAAGATCGGTTCAGGATCATGAGATCCTTTTCTATCAGATAGGAAGGGCTGTTGCACAAAATGTACTTCTAAGTAATTGCCCCATAGATCCTATATCTATCTA